AGAGCTAACATCATATAACCCAATTGAGACATTGTAGAATAGGCTAAACCCCTCTTAATGTCTTTTTGAGCAAGAGCTAAAGTAGCTCCTAAAAAAACTGTTATTATCCCTATAAAAGAGATAAAATTCATTATGTGGGGTATGACTATGAAAAGAGGTATAAGTCGAGCTACAAGAAAAATTCCTGCTGCTACCATCGTAGCAGCATGTATAAGAGCTGAAATAGGAGTCGGCCCTTCCATTGCATCAGGTAACCATACATGAAGGGGAAATTGTGCAGATTTAGCAATAGCACCGCCAAATAATAGAACAGCGCACAAAGTAACAAATAACAAATTGACCTCATTAGTAGAAATCAAGTTATTTAATATTTGGAATAAATCACGAAATTCGAAACTTCCTGTTACCCAATAAAACCCCAAAATACCTAATAATAAACCAAAATCACCAACACGATTAGTTACAAACGCTTTTTGACAAGCCTTTGCTGCAACAGGTCGTGTGAACCAAAATCCTATTAATAGATACGAACACATTCCAACCAATTCCCAAAAAATATAAATTTGTATCAAATTTGAACTAGTAACTAATCCCAACATGGAAGTACTGAAAAAACTCATATAAGCAAAAAATCTCAGATATCCATGATCATGAGACATATAATTATCACTATAAATCAGAACCAAAATTCCAACAGTAGTAATTAATATTGACATAATAGAAGTAAGTGGATCGATTAAGTATCCGAATTCTAAAGAAAAATCATTATTGATAATCCAAGACCATACATATTGATAGACAGAACTGCTATTTATTTGCTGAATAGACAGATTCATGGAAAAAATCATGACTATACTTAACAATAAAACGCTCTGAAAAGCCCACATACGACGAAGACTTTTTGTTGCCGTCGGAAAAAGAAGAAGTCCCAACCCTATTAACATAGGAACTGGAAGTGGAAGAAAGGGTATTATCCACGCATATTGATATGTCTGTTCCATAAAAAAAGTTTTTTATTCTTAATTAATTGTTTCCGATTGACCGGATCTTACCTCTTTCGAAAAAGTCACTAAAAAATCAAGATATGCACTAACTTATTTAATTTAATAATTTTATATTTGTATTTATTCTGAGTCTTTTCAAAATCGTTGAAATATTCAAAACAAGAAGTTACAATTGGTCAAATGATATGACCATGACCAAGTGCCATATAAAATAAAAAGAATCTAAATAAATAGGAAAATTTATATTATTACGATAATTTATCGTCATAATAATTTATAATTAATAAAAATAATAAAACAAGCTTAAAAATTTAAGCTAAAAAGAGTACTTGATGTTCATATGAATTATATGATTAACTAAGGTCATCGGTCTAATGAAATAAAAACTCTTTATTTTAGTTACTTTATTTCAACTCATTAACTAATTCATTATGGGATTGATTGTTTTCCATTTCAATCAAAACAATTTATTATTAAAGTTTAGAAGATTATAGATCTAAAATGAACTTTTTTTATAAAAAAATGGATCCTTTAACAGATTTCTTACTAGTCTCATTCGAATTTTAAAATTTAATTTAGGTGTATTTTTCTCAAGTTTTACTAAAAAAAGACTCACTTTTTTAGGCAAAAGTTTACAATCCTTTGAGGTATTTTATTACATGTAAATAAAGTATAGAATAGAATGACGAAAATAAAGGTCTTTTAGGTTCTTTTTTAAGTTTGATTTCTATCACATAGAAATTCTAAAGATATTACTTTGAGGTATAAACAACGAGAATTAAGAGTTCCAAACCAAAAATTTTTGGTTTTACGAATAGTGTATGGAATCAAAAAATTTTTATGTTATTTCGAGTCATTTTTTATTAAATTTTCACATATATATCTATATTTCTTTTTTATGAAGAGAATCTTTTTTAGATAAAAATAGATAATGAATAAGAAAAAATAATTGGTTTTGAACAATAGATGTCTTTCACATCCAACTATAACAATGAGTAACTTCTTCATTTTTAAATGGCAGTTCCAAAAAAACGTACTTCGATATCAAAAAAGCGTATTCGTAAAAATATTTGGAAAAGGAAAGGATATTGGGCAGCGTTAAAAGCTTTGTCATTAGGGAAATCTCTTTCTACCGGGAATTCAAAAAGTTTTTTTGTACGACAAACAACTAAGTCCTAAAAGATTGGAATAATCAGAATGGATTTGACTCAAAAAATTGGATCAGTAATTATTAATATAAAAAAATTGGCAGTCCTAGACTCTTAATCTTATTCTTATAAGATGTCTAAAAGAAAAATTCTTCTATTTTCTGAAATCTAAAGAAATAAAAAATATTGTATTTTTTTTTTAGTATATTTTCAATCATATTTTGGTGGTGGGGAGTCTTATTTTCCCCATCGACCTTTACAATAATGAATGAAAAATTTTTATCTTTCTCGGGAAGGGCAGATATAAGATTTTTAGTTAAAATTAATGAATTGTTGAAACTTATTGAT